AAAAAAAAGAAAAAATATCATGATTTTTCATTGTTAATAACGTTAATAAACGAAAATTTTTGTTAATTCTTTTTGAATCTTCTTTACCCCATAGAGATATTGAATATAAGGGAGTATTCTTTTTGCCACTATAATTTTGAAAATGAACGTTTAAATGTCCTTCAAAAGTAAGTAAATAGATTCGAAACATATAAAATGCGGTTAATCCCGCTGTAAACCAAGCTATTATTGCGAAAATTGGTGAATACAACCAAGTATCATTAAGAATTTCATCTTTGGACCAAAAACAAGCAAGAGGCGGAATACCACAAAGAGAAAGTGTACCTAATAAAAAAGCGGTTTTGGTAATTGGGATATGTTTTGTTAAACCCCCCATATAAACCATATTCTGACTTTTATTTGGAGAATATCCAACAAGAGTTTCCATTGAATGAATAACGGATCCGGATCCTAAAAATAATAATGCTTTCGAATAAGCATGAGTAATCAAATGAAATAAAGCACTTCGATAAGACCCCATACCTAGAGCTAACATCATATAACCCAATTGAGACATTGTGGAATAGGCTAAACCTCTCTTAATGTCTTTTTGAGCAAGGGCAAAAGTAGCCCCGAATAATATTGTTATTACTCCTACCAAAGAGATGAAATTCATTATGTGAGGGATGACTATGAAAAGAGGAATAAGCCGAGCTACAAGAAAAATGCCCGCAGCTACCATAGTAGCAGCATGTATAAGAGCCGAAATAGGAGTAGGCCCCTCCATGGCATCCGGTAACCATACATGAAGGGGAAATTGTGCAGATTTAGCAACCGCACCGGAAAATAATAGAACGGCACAGAAAGTAACAAATAAAAAATTGACTTCATTATGATTATTAGAAATCAAGTTATTGAATATTTTGAATAAATCTCGAAATTCGAAACTCCCTGTTATCCAATAAAAACCTAAAATTCCTAATAATAAACCAAAATCCCCAACACGATTAGTTACAAATGCCTTTTGGCAAGCATTTGCAGCAACAGGCCGTGTGAACCAAAACCCTATTAATAGATATGAACACATTCCTACCAATTCCCAAAAAATATAAATTTGTATCAAATTAGAACTAGTAACTAATCCTAACATAGAAGTACTGAAAAAACTCATATAAGCAAAAAATCTCAAATATCCTTGATCATACGACATATAATTATCACTATAAATAAGAACCATAATTCCAATAGTAGTGATTAATATTGACATAATAGAAGTAAGCGGGTCGATCAAGTAACCGAATTCTAAAGAAAAATCATTATTAATGATCCAAGACCATACATATTGATAGATAGAACTGCCATTTATTTGCTGAATAAACAGATTGATCGAAAAAATCATGACTATACTTAACAAAAAAACACTTTGAAAAGCCCACATACGGCGAAGACTTTTTGTTGCCGACGGAAAAAGAAGAAGTCCCGCTCCTATTAACATAGGAACTGGAAGTGGAAGGAAAGGTATTATCCACGAATATTGATATGTCTGTTCCATAAAAAAGTTTTTTATTCTTAATTGATTGTTTACGATTTACCGGATCCTACCCCCTTTCAATTTCAAAACAAAAGGGGTCAATAAAAAAATCAAGAGATGTACTAACTTAAAGATATTTTTCGAATTTTATATATTATCTGGGTCTTTCCAAATTAAATATTAAAATAAAGAAGTTACAATTGGGCAAATGATATGACCTACTTGTTCATAAAAAGCGAATTTAGTTATTAACTAAGATTTGTTTATACAAATTAAGTTATTAACTAAGATTTTTCTTAAAATAACGAAAATACAAAATTTCATTATTATTAAATCACTTTATATTCATAAAGTAATGATAAAAAATTACACTAAAAAGAAATCTGATATGAATCGATATGAATCATAGGATTAACTAAGGTACAATTTTTGTACAAATCTCGCTTTTTAGTCAGTTTATTCTAAATCATTAACTAGTTTCAGTATGAAACTGATTGATTAGTTTCCGTTTCAATAAAAAAACATTTATAGGAAACGCTATAATATCTAACATTTTATATTTTCTATAAGATTTTTTTTTATATTTATCATTTATATTTATCAAAAAAGGGGGTAAAATAAAATCAAATTTAATAAAAAAATAACGAAGATTTTTTTAACAAAGCGTGTATCTTTTAACAGATTCATTACTTTAATTACTAGTTTGATTCGAATTTTAAAATGGAATTTCGAAGTATTCTTTACTCAAGTTTGACCAATTAATAGAAAAAATTAAAGTTTTCATTAGGCTTTTCATTAGGCAATGGGTTCTTAAAGGGTTCTTAAATCCTTCGGTCTATTTTATGTAGAAAAAAAATTTTATTATATTTTTAGAGTAAGATTTTGTACTATTTTCGCACATTTTTTATCTATATATATATATATTTTTTTGTTTTCTCTAGTATTATATTATCTAATTATTCTCTAGAAAATAACTAGATAATGAATATATTCGTTTTGACCAATAGATGTCTTTCACATCCAACTATAACAACGAGTAACCTCTTAATTTTTAAATGGCAGTTCCAAAAAAACGTACTTCTATATCAAAAAAGCGTATTCGTAAAAATATTTGGAAAGGGAAGGGATATTGGGCAGCCTTAAAAGCGTTGTCATTAGGTAAATCTCTTTCTACCGGAAACTCAAAAAGTTTTTTTGTGCGACAAAAAAAGTCATAAAATAAAACATTGGAATAATCCGAATAGAATAAAAAGCTTTTGAAAAAAGAATAAAGACAAGATACAAAACTTGAGCCCTTGTTAGTATATTTTGTTAGTATATTTTCTTGTTTGGGAGATGGGGGAGTCTTTTTTCCCCATCAACCTGTTTGTCACAATTACAATAATCGACGTTTTTCTATATATATATAAATATATATATAAATTATAAATATGAATATATATATATTGAAGAAGGGTAAAAAAGAGATCTTTAGTTAAAATTAATACATCGTTGAAATTAATTTATTCATTTATTTTGAAAATTTTTTGTGTAACTTTCTGACTTCTTATTTATCTGAATTTCTCTTAATTAATCTATTAGAATATATAAATTTACCATTTATATGTCTCTTTCAACCCAACCGACAAAAGCCTGGAATTTTTTGTCCGAATTAATGTGCAAGTTTTGAGTAATAAATAATAAAAAAGGGGTCTTATTTTTTGTTCATTGGTAAAATACATTTTTTAACTTTTAGGAAATAATATAAATGATAAATCTTTTATGAAAAAGAATAAAGAAATTTTTTATAGTTCTATCAATAACTAGAGGGTTGAAGTTTATAGTTTCAATAGTTCGATTCTATTGAATTATAGAAGAGCATAAACTACACCAAAGCACTAAGGTAAATAAAACCCATATCCCGTAATAATGAACCTTCGAATTTGTATTTGAACAAAGTTTTATTCATCCATTTTCATTTTGACTAAAAAGATTTCATTTAGTTGACTCCTTAAATCTCGACGATTGACTATGAATAGGCTATTATGAATTCGAACACGCCGCTATGGTGAAATCGGTAGACACGCTGCTCTTAGGAAGCAGTGCGAGAGCATCTCGGTTCGAGTCCGAGTGGCGGCAGACCTTCTCTTCGAAAATAGATACAATATATTATAAATTCTAGAATAAATTCAACTCCTGATTTATATTTCAGGATTCCTCCTTTTTAAAATTTTTATGATATTTTCAACTTTAGAGCATATATTAACTCATATTTCCTTTTCGATCGTTTCCGTTGTAATTACAATTCATTTGATAACTTTATTAATCGATGAAATCATAAAACTAAATGATTCGTCAGAAAAGGGAATGATAGCTACTTTTTTATGTATAACCGTATTATTAGTCACTCGTTGGATTTATTCGGGGCATTTCCCACTAAGTGATTTATATGAATCATTAATCTTTCTTTCTTGGAGTTTATCAGTTATTCAGATAGTTCCATATTTCAAAAAAAAAAAAAGCCATTTAAGCACAATAACTGTGTCAAGTGTTATTTTTACCCAAGGCTTTGCTACTTCGGGTCTTTTAACTGAAATACATCAATCCGCAATATTAGTACCCGCTCTCCAATCCGAGTGGTTAATAATGCACGTAAGTATGATGATATTGGGCTATGCAGCTCTTTTATGTGGATCATTATTATCAGTAGCACTTCTGGTCCTTACATTTCGAAAAAACATAAATTTTTTTTGTAAGAGGAATACTTTTTTATTAAAACTAAACGAGGAACTTTCTTTTGGTGAAATACAATACATAAATGAAAGAAACAATTTTTTAGGAAATGCTTCTTTTTTTTCTGCTAACAATTATTACAGGTCCCAATTGATTCACCAGTTGGATTATTGGAGTTATCGTGTGATTAGTCTAGGTTTTCTCTTTTTAACTATAGGTATTCTTTCAGGAGCAGTATGGGCTAATGAAGCATGGGGGTCCTATTGGAATTGGGACCCAAAGGAAACTTGGGCATTTATTACTTGGATCGTATTTGCGGTTTATTTACATACTAGAACCAATAGAAATTTACAGGTTGAAATTTCCGCAATTGTGGCGTCTATGGGCTTTCTTATAATTTGGATATGCTATTTTGGGGTCAATCTATTAGGAATAGGGCTACATAGTTATGGTTCATTTACGTTAACATCTAATTGAATTCAAGAAAGGTTCTTGCGAATTTTAAAATATAAATAGAAATAGAATATGTTGTTTGTATATAAAAAAACTTTATACGAACCAGTGAGAACCATGTGAATCCAGTAGTGCGGGGATTCGCATAGTTCTCACAAAGATCAAACATATTGGGTGAATTTTATTTTTAACTTAAGAGAGGAAAAAGACTTCTTTTTTTAATTATCCAAATCCTATGATTTTTTTATGAAAACTATCTATAAACAAAATTAGATAAAAGAACCTCGACCTTGTCAACTGATAGGGAAAGAACAAAATCAGGGTA